CGACCTTTTCTTAAATTCAAGCGATCTTTTCGTAGGCGTTTGCCCCCGATTCAATCGGGGGATCGAATTGATTATAGAAACATGAGTTTAATTAGTCGATTTATTAGTGAACAAGGAAAAATATTATCAAGACGTGTGAATAGATTGACCTTGAAACAACAACGATTAATTACTCTTGCTATAAAACAAGCTCGTATTTTATCTTTGTTACCTTTTCTCAATAATGAAAAACAATTTGAAAGAACCGAGTCGACCGCTAGAACTACTGGTTTTAAAGCCCGAAATAAATAGGCTTACTTTTTCTTCACTTGAATCATAATTACAAGAATCTAGATTTGAGTGAATCTAGATTTGAGTATCGTGTCGTAAGAAAAAAACGAATCGGAAAAAAAGAAATCTGTTTTTATTGAATTGAACGTGTTCATTCATTTTGACTACTTTAGCATATTTTCTCATACTAATTTCTACTCTACCTTCCCGGAGTTCATTCTCCGGGTAACTCAATTTAAATTAGTCTGTTGGATTCTTTCCAATCTACTTCCTTTATGATTTCGTTCGAAATCATATAAAGACAATTCCTATTTAATATAGCTATTTGTGCAAGTATTTTACGGTTAAGAAGCAACTGTCTCTTGTACAGATCGTGTATTAATCTACTATAACTATAGGATACTCCCCTTTCGCGAATTACTGCGTTTATCCTAGTGATCCACAAACGACGAAAATCTCTCTTTTTCCTATCCCTATCCCGATGAGCTGAAACTAAAGCTCTTATTTTCTGTTGAGTAATAGTTCTAGTAAGCCTTGAATGAGCCGCTCGAAAGCTTGATGCAAATAAACGAATTTTTGTTCTACGTCTCCGAGCTATATATCCCCGTTTAATTCTGGTCATTGAATAAATGAAACTTTGACGAATAACTAATTGATTGCCTTTCTTTCAGTTATTCTTTTCCCCTTCCTAGTCTATTAATAACAAAACGGATTTTTCCAATGTATAAAATCAAAATTCCAATGGCTTTGGCTACTCTAACCTTCCCGACCACGATTTTTTATTTTTTTTAGGTATTTCACTGCGAAATAAGACAGAAATAAGAAATTGTATTTTCCTAGGTATCAAAAATATAGTAAATAAAAGAAATAAAAAAAGAAATAGTGGGTTCCTTCGTTTCTATGGTTACTTCTTAAACGGTGAGGTCTTCTCTATACACCGGAGCCTTTACTTTATACTTTAATTTAATATTTAATTAACTAAATATTTAATCAACTAAATATTTAATTAACTAATTGATGTTATTGGGAACTTGTATAGTTCACACGCTTTAGCTCTACCCATGAATTATCCAGTAATAGGTCTTTCACAATAAGATCTACCTATACAGTAACGGTATTTAATTAGGAAAGTTTGCTGGGTAGCTGACCCTCTTAATCCGTTCTTGCCAGATTGGGGGCTTACCTAATCTTTATGTTTTATGCTTTTTAAATAAGATTTCCTCCGCTTAATGGATAACCATTTGTTACCAATGGAGAATTTCTTATCATCTTAAATTCAGTTGATTGGATTTACACCAACGGAAACCATAAATTTCATACACAATAGGGGGATATGGTAGAGTTTTTTTTTTTTTTTGAATAATGGAGGGAGTTCCTTTTTCCATCCTATCCCATTCACCGGTACTGATCATTGATACTGTAAAAGTCGTTTTCTTGCTTTTGTGCCAGCTCATGATCTAAACGAGTCGCACATACACCCTAGTACATGTTCCTCGACGCTGAGGGCACCCCCGAAGAGCGGGGGATTTTGTGACATTTCTGATTGGCTGTCTTGTATTTCTAATAAGTTGTTTAATAGTTGGCATGTTGAATCGTATACATAATATGATAGGTTGGTTTAGATTGATCCTAACCAAATGATGGTGAATTACTTCTATTTAATTGAATATTCAATTCGAAGATAAAATCGTAAATCACAACAGCTTTGCGTAATTTGCGTACATTTTATTTGCCTTTTTTCTTCCGTCAACCGCTACATAATCAACAATTCCATAATTTAGGGCTTCTGTTGCTGACATAAAAACATCTCTTTCCATATCTTCGGATATAACCCAGAAGGGTTTGCCCGTTTTTTTTTCATAAATCCTTGCGAGGATTCCACGCAGTTTCAGCATTTCTCCCGCTTCCACGACAAATTCGCCTACTTGTGCCATATAAAAACCACTAAAAGGTTCATGCATCATTACCCTGATGATATAACAAAATAAAAGCTTCTCCTATCTCGTATGATAAAGCAAAGAGAAAAGAAAGATAAAGACTAGAAAAAAGATAGAATTGAACAACCGTACAGGCATCTTTTGTGCATACGGCTCTACAAGAAAATTGACCCCTCTCCTTTCTATTGAAGAAAGAGAAAAATAGAATCTATCAGACTCAGATGGGTAAATAATCAAATTGCCATCCTTCCTTTCGGAGTAGTTCAAAAATACTATGATGGCTCCGTTGCTTTATATGTTTATTTTTTCTTTTTTTTTTTTGTCTGTGATTCAGCAATCCCAAAGTTTCTTTTTAATCCGATCAAATAAGGAAAAAATATATATTTTTTTTTTCGTACTCTTTCATAACATAAATATTGTTAAGAACTCTCCGGCATGAAAACAAAAAAGTTTGTGACGCTAAACTGAACTCCCGATAGATAAGAGAAAATCGGAAGTACCCCTTATCTCATACTACTCTCTCGATACAGAATCTAATGTTTTGAAAAAAAAAAAACAATACAAAAATTTCTCATATCGAATTCGAAGTGCCATGCTATTATTACTTAGTATTCATATGGCGAAGGCATAGTCTTCTTTTTTCTCTCAAATAAAAACCTCATTGGCGCCAAGCGCGAGGGAATGCTATACGTTTGTTAACTTCTCCTCCGACCAGGACAACAGATGACATTGAAGCGGCTAATCCTATGCATACTGTATGGATATCTGGTCGCACATATTGCATAGTATCATAAAGGGCGAGCCCAGGTACTACCCAGCCCCCAGGAGAGTTTATAAACATATACAACTCTTTGTCCTCATCCTCCATACTGAGATATATCAGAAGACAAATAAGTTGATTTCCAAGACCAGTACCAATCCCTTGGCCTAAAAAAAGTAATCTTTCTCGATAAAGTCGGTTGATTAGGGTAAAATTGTATCCCTTAGGAACCGTACATGCGCCTTTTGATGCATACGGTTCAAAAAAATTGTGAATCAATGTATAGATTCCAGTCCTCTTTCCTTTTTTCTAGAAGGGTTCTTTCTTATTTCTAACGAAAGGGCTTTTCTTCGATTTTTCAATAAAGACGAGTTTTTACTCCTTTTTTAGATTTTCCATTAGAAAATTCGAAGTTATAGGAAAGGGTCATTAAACTTATCGAATTAACTTCTCATTGATGTATTCTTTCATCGAGATTTAATCCAAACCGCGATGATATTTTCTTGTTCCTGAATGGGTCTTTTTCATCTTTTTAGGTTTATGCTCTACTCCGGGTAAAGATCCGCCCGATTTGGATTTGTACATATAGGACAAATGCTCCCATTACCATTTCTTTTTGTATTTCTTTTTTTTTTTTTTTTTCAATTCATTTTATACAAGTATTTATTAGAGTTGAGATAACTTTGCTTGACAATTAGGATCTCTTTACAAAGAAAAATATGAATAGCAATCATAGATATCTTACCAATCCAATTGGGTTTTTTCTAAACAGAGCCTGGATACTTCATTTTTTTAGTCCAACCAAGTCAACCATAAATTATTCTAATTGAATTATTCTAATTGATAATAGTAATAGGAATCCCCTTAAAAATGGATCTAATTGCACTTCACGCTCCAAATTTTGGATGATTCAATTTATCTTTCTTGGGCGAAACGGGGGATATCTCGATCGGGGGAGAGAACGGGGAAATACCATATGACCCAATATATCTGACAAGTCGCACTATATGTCAGTCCAAAGTCGACGTCGAATTCCACGCCTCTTTATTTTAACTTTTGGAATACCAATAGGCATTAAATGAAAGAAAGAATTAAATACTATATTTCACTTTGAGGTGGAAACGTAACAATTTTTTTTTATTGTCTTTATAATATTCATATTGGTTTTTATCGTATTTATTTTATCCATAGATTCTAAAAATTCATAAAGAAAGACAGAATGAATAAACTCAAATTATTACGAATAGGTCTTTCTAATGATAAATAAGTATGTATGGACTCATTCGCTCATAGAAAATGGGATCAACTCCCCCATTGCGTATTGGTACTTATCGAGTATAGAATAAATCTGCTTCTCTTTGTTCCTACGAACAGAATTGTTCCATTATTACCAACAGAATAGAAACCCTTGTTCGGAAATAATCGACTCAACAAGAGTGGTCCATAGGATAGTCATATTATAGTCTTTTCCAATGCAATAAAGTTATGTAGTGTCCATTTATCTTTGATATATATAAGGGGTATTTCCATGGGTTTGCCTTGGTATCGTGTTCATACCGTTGTATTGAATGATCCCGGTCGGTTGCTTTCTGTTCATATAATGCATACAGCTCTGGTTGCTGGTTGGGCCGGTTCGATGGCTCTGTATGAATTAGCAGTTTTTGATCCTTCTGATCCTGTTCTTGATCCAATGTGGAGACAGGGTATGTTCGTTATACCCTTCATGACTCGTTTAGGAATAACCAATTCATGGGGCGGTTGGAGTATCACAGGGGGGACTGTAACGAATCCAGGTATTTGGAGTTACGAAGGGGTAGCGGGAGCACATATTGTGTTTTCTGGCTTATGCTTTTTGGCAGCTATCTGGCATTGGGTGTATTGGGATCTAGAAATATTTTGTGATGAACGTACAGGAAAACCCTCTTTGGATTTGCCAAAGATCTTTGGGATTCATTTATTTCTCTCAGGGGTAGCTTGCTTTGGTTTTGGTGCATTTCATGTAACAGGCTTGTATGGTCCCGGAATATGGGTGT